AGGTGGGTGCAAGATTTTTGGTTTGTGAATGGTTTGGATGTTTTATATTTTATCTTGTTTTTAATTTTAGGGGGTAAAGGGAGGTTTGGCAATAGTGTATTATTTTTGATGTGTCTTTTTATGTTGTATTGATTTGTTTTTATTTTATCTTTGTTAAATGGGGTGTTAAAACAATATTAAAAGTTAGATTTGTTGATTTATGGAATGGGGGGAAAGTAGAGAAAAGTTATGTGTAAACAAACGAATGATGGGTGGTTTGGATAATGTAGGTTAAAATCAGATAATAAATGTTGTTTATTTTGTTAAAATGACAAGATAAAAATGAAACGATAAAAAAAGGGTAAAAATGAGGGTTTAGGTAGTAATTCCTAGTAATGGAAATAAAGAGAAATATGTCCGGCAACCATAACATTATTAGCTACTTTATAGGTAGCTGGGGGACCCACCATGAATGGGGTAAAAGTGCATCAGTGTCAAGTTTGAGACGACCTTATCCGAACAACCATGACACCAGGTACATTATAGACGTGACACCAGGTACATTATAGACGCTCGGCCGCTCGAATGTCATGTGATGTACACGTCAAGAGGAAGATAACTCCTGCGCTGCACTAGAAGGGTTTAATGAAGATCCCAAAAAAAAAAGAAAACAGGCGCCAAGGCGGTCGGATGCCGCGATCACGAGGCAAAGGGAGGAGTAAGCATCCGACCACTTGCATCTGTGAAGAGCAATAGAGAGGGAATGAGCCAAGTTATGGCCCTGAAATAGGAACCAGAGGCGCAAAAGTGCAAGTTGTGCGAGGGTGTAGGGGGAAAGTATGGTCCTGAAGCTGGTAGCCGTGGGTAGCATCTACGTCGAGTAGCTCGGTTCTCGTGAGGTTTACGATTAATAAATAACCAGGTTCTCTGGCTTGGGAGTCCTTGAGAGTGGCAGGGCGAGAATAGTACTTTAGGTGATGGACTGAAGTTTATGGGATTGAGAATTCATTGGGGTACTAGGATAATCTTCGTATGTGGGAGGGTGTTATGTACAATGTGATGTCCTTAGTCTTGGGTAATGTTTGTGTGTTGTTAGGTAGGATCATTTGGGTTTGCTGTACTTGTGATGGGAATGTGCCTGGAGGTTTCCTTGTCCGATGGGATCGTTATGGGCTATCATATTTGAGTTTGGTTAGGTCTTACATTACTTGTTATGTGAGATATCCTACATGCATTGTATGTCTAATGTGGACAAGAATTGTATGCAAAGATATACATACCTAAAAACCCATGTAAAAACATGGGGGGGGTAAGGGGGGGGGGGGAAAAAGAATAGAATAAAAGAATAGAAGTTCCTATAGTTAAATTTTCATAACGATGGTTTTTCAGGCCATAGATCTTGGGGAGGGTCCAGGTAGGAACTTATGATAAATTTTGTACTATTTATAAGTCTATGCTTTGTTCTGGGAGGGTTAGCGGTTGCATCTAACCCTTCTCCTTATTATGGGGTGGTGGGTCTGGTTGTGGCTTCTATTGCAGGGTGTGGATGACTGGTAAGTATGGGGGTTTCTTTTGTTTCTTTAGTCCTGGTGATAGTGTATTTAGGGGGGATGTTAGTGGTATTTGTTTATTCAGTATCACTAGCAGCAGATCCTTATCCTGAATCTTGGGGTAATTGACGGGTTATTGGATATGGTGTTGGTATAGGGGCGGTTGTTGTAATTGTGGGGGTTGTTATGGGAGGAATTTCTGAGGTAGTTATAGGGGGGGATACGGTAAATAATGGAGGTCTGTCATGAGTTCGACTGGATTTTAGTGGTGTGGCCATATTTTACTCGCTCGGGGCGGGGCTGCTTTTAATTGCAGGGTGAGGCCTGTTACTAACTTTATTCGTAGTATTAGAACTTGTGCGAGGGCTGTCTCGGGGGGCAATTCGGGCGGTTTAAATTGGGGGGTTTATAATTGGTAAGTCAGAGAGTAGTTTAGTTGAAAATACCAGCTTTGGGAGTTGGTGATAAAGGTTTGATCCCTTTCTTTCTGATTTATGGGGTAACTCTAAGAAGGTGTTTAGCCTTCAATCTTTGGTTTACAAGACCAATGTTTTATCTAAACTATTAGAGTTAATTAGAGGTTGAGCAGCTTGTTTTCTAGCGCACTTACAATGGGGAATAGGACTAGGATAATTGTGAAGTATGTAAAGGAGGCTAGTTGGCCAATGATAATGAATGGATGTTCGACTGGTTGGCTTCCTACTCATGTTAGGATGAGGAGATCGGCAACTAGGGTTCAGAATAGGATTTGTGATAGGGGTCGAAAGGTTATAGATCGTTGTTTGGAGACATGGAGCAGGGGGATTAGAAATAGGACTAGGACTGAAGCGGCTAGGGCTAGAACTCCTCCTAGTTTGTTAGGAATGGATCGAAGAATGGCGTATGCAAATAGGAAGTATCATTCGGGTTTGATATGGGGAGGTGTAGCTAGGGGGTTGGCGGGGGTGAAATTTTCTGGGTCTCCTAGGAGGTTAGGGGTGAATAGTGCTAGGGCAACTAGTGGGGTGAGTATTAGTATGAAGCCTAGGATGTCTTTGATAGTGTAGTAAGGGTGGAATGGGATTTTGTCGCAGTCTGAAGGGATTCCTAATGGGTTGTTTGATCCTGTCTCGTGTAGGAAGGTCAGATGGACTAGTGTTAGTCCTGCGATTACAAAAGGAAGGAGGAAATGGAAGGCGAAAAATCGGGTTAGGGTAGGGTTGTCTACTGAGAATCCGCCTCAGAGTCATTCTACTAGTGTTTGTCCAATATATGGGATTGCTGAGAAAAGGTTAGTGATAACTGTAGCCCCTCAGAATGATATTTGACCTCAGGGTAGAACATATCCTACGAAGGCGGTTGCTATCAGGGTTAGAAGGAGGATTACTCCAATGTTTCAAGTTTCTTTGTTTAGGTATGATCCGTAGTAGAATCCTCGGCCGATGTGTAGGTAGATGCAGATAAAGAAAAAGGAGGCTCCATTTGCGTGGAGGTTACGAATTAGTCATCCGAATTGTACATCTCGGCATATATGGGCTACGGAGGAGAAGGCTAGAGATGTGTCTGCTGTGTAGTGTATAGCTAGTAGTAGGCCTGTGACGATTTGGATAATAAGGCAGATGCCTAGTAGAGATCCGAAGTTTCATCAGATTGAGATGTTTGATGGGGTAGGAAGATCAATTAGGGAGTCGTTGATGATTTTTAGTAGAGGGTGATTTTTACGTAGGTTTAGGGCCATTAGGTTGATTCTGTACATTGATAAAAGAATGATAAAGATTGATAGGGCAAATGATCCTAGGTAGGCTTTAATTAGGCCAGTGTGGAAGGTGGTAATGGTTTTTGATGCTATTATTTGTAGGTTAGCTAGTCCTTCGGGGCCTAGTAGTTTGTATCAGGAAAGGTCAATTAGGTGGGAGGCAATATTCTGTCCGCCGCTTAGTACTTTTGTTGTAATGAAGCGATGAGCCAGGGGATTAAAGTAACCTAGGGTTGTAGAGAAGTTCGAGAAGCGATTCTGTTTAGGGAGGATTAAGGTCTGGGTTATTTTTGATAATTCTAGGGCTAGGGCCACTCCTAGAAGTGTGATTACGATGGCTGTAATTTTAATAGAGAGTGGTATAGTTATTGGTGGGGTTTTTGCAGGTGGAATGTATGAGGTGATTAGGAATCCTGCTGTGATGCTTCCTAATGCAAGGCGGGTAATTGAGGAAAGGACGGCTGGGTTGTTTTCATTGATGGGAGTTAGAGGAGGAATTCGAACGTAGCCTGATTGGACTAGTACAGTTATTCGAATGGTGTAAACTGCGGTGAATGATGTAGCTAAGAGGGTTAAGATTAGAGCCCAGGTGTTTAGGTATGATGTATTGAGGCTTTCAATGATTTGGTCTTTTGAGTAGAATCCTGCTAAAAAGGGAGTTCCTATTAGAGCTAGATTTCCAATGGTTAGGCATGAGGTGGTTGTTGGTAGTATTTTTTGAAGTCCTCCTATTTTTCGAATATCTTGTTCGCCATTTAGGCTGTGAATGATTGATCCGGAGCATAGGAATAGTATGGCTTTGAAGAATGCGTGGGTTGAGATGTGCAGGAAGGCTAAATGAGGTAGATTTAGTCCGATTGTAACTATTATTAGGCCTAGTTGGCTGGATGTGGAAAAAGCGATAATTTTTTTAATGTCGTTTTGGGTTAAGGCACATGTGGCTGCAAATAGTGTGGAGATGGCTCCTAGGCATAGGCATAGGGATAGAGCGGTGGGGTTGTTTTCAAAAAGGGGATGGGTTCGAATGAGTAGGAAGATCCCGGCTACTACTATGGTACTAGAGTGAAGTAGGGCGGATACTGGAGTAGGGCCTTCTATTGCCGCTGGTAGTCAGGGGTGGAGACCAAATTGAGCGGACTTACCTGCTGCAGCTAGGATTAGGCCTAGTAATGGGAGGGTTGGAGTTTGGTCTTGGGAGGAAATTTGTTGGATTTCTCATGTATTTATGGTAGAAGCTAGTCATGCTATGCATAGGATTAGTCCTACATCTCCTACTCGGTTGTATAGTACGGCTTGTAAGGCGGCAGTGTTGGCTTCTGCTCGGCCGTGTCATCAGCTAATTAGTAGGAAGGATATGATTCCTACTCCTTCTCACCCAATGAAGAGTAGAAATAGGTTGTTAGAGATGATAAGGATGAGTATGGCAATTAGGAATAGTAGAAGGAAGGTAAAGAATTTTGTAATGTACGGGTCTGAGGCTATATATCACGTTGCGAATTGTAGGATTGATCAGGAGACAAATAGAGCGATCGGGAAAAAGGTTAGTGAGTAGAAGTCTATTGTCAGGCTGATAGGGATTTTAAAGTTTGTGATGAATTTTCATTCTCAGAGGGAGGTTAGGCTTTCTGTTCCTGAATGAATATGGATGGTTATGGGAATTAAGCTAATTAGGAATGAAGCTTTAACGGTATTTGTGATGGTGGCTGGGGTGTTTTTTAGGTTATTTGATAGGAGGGGGAAAATAATTGGGGTGCAGAGTACTGCCAGGGTGAGTAGTATGAACGTATTTAGGATGAGTGTTTGGTCCATTACTTTCACTTGGATTTGCACCAAGATGACTGGTTCCTAAGACCATTGGATTACTATTATCCTTTGAAAGTAAGGGGACTGAGGCTCTTAGACTCAGATGCAAGAATTAGCAGTTCTTGTTGGTTTAACCTTCCCCTCGGTAGGTAAGAAGGGTCTAACTTCTATCTTTAGAATCACAATCTAATGTTTGGGTTAAACTATACCTGCATATGGGGACTCCTGAGATGAGCTCGGGTTTAAGGATGAGTAGGATTATAGGGATTATATGTAGTGCTATTAGGAGATGTTCTCGCGTAGAGGAATTTTGGATTGAAGTGATATGAGACGGCAGTATTCCTCGTTGGGTTATTATTAGTATGTAGAGGGTATAGGAAGCGGTTAGGACGATTGTAGTGCCTGTTAAAATGATTGTTAGTGGGGATCAATTGAATAGGGCTACTACAATGGTTAGTTCTGCTATAAGGTTGGTTGTTGGGGGTAGTGCTATATTTGTTAGGTTTGCTAGAAGTCATCAGGTGGCTATCAGTGGTAGGAGTGGTTGCAGGCCTCGGGTGAGGAGGAGAATTCGGCTATGGGTTCGTTCGTAGTTTGTGTTGGCTAGGCAGAATAGTATTGAGGAGGTTAGTCCGTGTGAAATTATTAGGATTATTGCTCCTGAGAAAGCTCATTGGGTTTGAATTATGGTTGCGGCAATAACTAGGCCTATATGGCTTACGGAGGAATAAGCGATTAATGATTTTAGGTCAATTTGTCGTACGCAGATAGCACTTGTCATTACTGCTCCTCATAATGCTAGGGTAATGAATGGGTAATGAAGATTATTTACTGATGGATTTACTAGGATAGTAATTCGTATGATGCCGTAACCTCCTAGTTTTAGTAGAAGAGCGGCTAGTAGTATTGACCCGGCAATTGGGGCTTCTACATGGGCTTTGGGGAGTCATAGGTGCAGGCCATATAGTGGGGCTTTTACTATGAAGGCTAGTAGAAGTGCTAGGCTTGCGATTAGGCCTGTTCAAGAGTTGTTTATAGTTGGGTGTGAAAGTTTGAGTATGGGGAAGTATAGTGTACCGATTTGGTTATGTAAGTGTAGGATTGTAATTAGGAGTGGCAGGGAGCTAATGAGTGTGTAGAATAGTAGATAAATACCTGCGTTTAGTCGTTCGGGTTGGTTTCCTCATCGTGTAATGAGGATTAGGGTTGGAATGAGGGTTGCTTCAAATGCAATATAGAATAGTATCAGCTCTGAGGCTGAGAAGGCAAGCAGAATAAATGGCTGGACTGTAATTGTAGTTGCGATAAAGATTCGTTTGCGAACGGTAGGTTCTTGTTCTAGGTGGTTTTGGCTTGCTATAAGTATGAGAGGGAGTAGTCAGCACGATAGAACGAGTAGAGGGGAAGAGATTTGGTCAATTGAGGTTCAGTGAGTTAGTCCTTTGCTTGGGTAATATGTAGGGACTAATCATTGTAGGCTGATGGTGGCAATTAGGAGGCTATGCGTTGTAGCATTGGTTCATAGGTGTTTGTGGGGGGAGAGCAGTGTTAGTGGTAGAAGTATGATGGTTGGAACGATAATTTTTAGCATTGCAGTAGATTGAAGTTATGTAGGTGGTCAGAGCCATGGGTTCGGGTGGAGGCGACTAGTAGGGCCAGTCCCGTTGCTGCTTCGCAGGCAGAGAATGCTAGTATGAGGAGAGGTAGAAGAGTAGCAGATGCTGTTTGGGTTTGAATGGGCCACATAGAAAGGGCGACATATATGGATAGTATTATGCTTTCTAGGCATAGTAGGGCTGAGATTAGATGTGTGCGATGAAAGGCTAGGCCTAGACTGCTTAGGGTGAATGCAGAGAAAAAACTTAGGTGTAGAGCAGACATTGAGAAAGTTATAGGGTTTAACTATAATTTGTTGAGTCGAAATCAACTGTCTTGGTTAGACTAACTTTCTGTTATTCTGCTCATTCTAGTCCTCCTTGGATTCATTCGTAGATTAAACCTAGGGTTAGTAGAAGGATGAGGACGGAGGCTCATACTAGAGTGGTGGTAGGGGTTTGTAGTTGGATTGCTCATGGTAGTGGGAGTAGTAGGGCGATTTCTAGGTCGAATAGCAGGAAAAGGATTGCTACTAGGAAGAATCGAATTGAAAATGGCAGCCGGGCGGACCCTAATGGGTCAAATCCGCATTCGTAGGGGGATAGTTTCTCTGAATCTGGGTTTATTTGTGCTAGTCAGAAGTTTAATGCAGTGAGAATGATACTTAGAGTGAGGGACGAGATAATTATGAATAGGATTATATTCATTACTCTTCTCTGGGGTTAAACCAGATTTTAAGGATTGGAAGTCGATTGTAATTAATATACTAGAAGAGTAAGATCCTCATCAGTAGATTGTTATATAAAGGAACAGTCATACAACATCTACGAAGTGTCAGTATCAAGCTGCTGCTTCGAAGCCGAAGTGATGTTTTGGTGTGAAGTGGTATTTGATTAGGCGTAGAAGGCATACTAGGAGGAATGTAGAGCCAATGATTACGTGGAGGCCATGGAATCCGGTTGCTACGAAGAAGGTAGAGCCGTAGACTCCATCAGCAATGGAGAAGGGGGCTTCGTAGTATTCTATAGCTTGTAGGGCGGTGAAGTAGAAGCCTAGGAGGACAGTAAGGGTGAGGGCGTGGATTGCTTGTTTTCGGTTGGCCTCTATGATGCTGTGGTGAGCTCATGTGACTGTGACTCCTGAGGCTAGGAGAATTGCAGTGTTTAGAAGAGGGACGTCTATTGGGTCTAGGGGTTTAATTCCGACTGGTGGTCACTGCCCCCCTAGTTCCGGCGTTGGGGCTAGGCTGGAGTGGAAGAATGCTCAGAAAAAGCCTAGGAAGAAGAATGCTTCTGATGTGATAAATAGGACTATTCCATATCGTAGACCTTTTTGTACCGTAGGCGTGTGGTGGCCTTGGAATGTACTTTCTCGGACAATGTCTCGTCATCATTGGAACATAACTAGGATGGTTGAAGTGAGTCCGATGACTAGTAGATAAGGCGAGTTGTAGTGGAATCACATGGTTAGGCCGGATGTGGTGAGGAGGGCGGCGGCTGCTCCTAGAATAGGTCATGGGCTGGGGTCGACTATATGATAAGAGTGTGCTTGGTGGGTCATTGGTAGTTTAGATGTTTTCTTGTAGATATAGGCTTAGTAGTAGCACAAAGACATAGGCTTGAATTATAGCTACTGCTGCTTCTAGGATTGTGAGTAGGAAGAGAATTAATAATGTTAGTAGTGAGATTACTGGTATTGTTGAGAGTAGGACGGTGGTAGCTGTTGAAATAAGTTGGATTAGTAGGTGGCCTGCTGTAAGGTTGGCTGTTAGGCGAACACCTAGGGCTAGAGGGCGGATTAGAAGGCTGGTTGTTTCGATAAGGATGAGGGCTGGGATTAGTGGAGTTGGAGTGCCCTCTGGTAGGAGATGTCCTAGAGATACTGAGGGTTGGTTTCGTAGGCCTGTAAGTAGGGTAGCAAGTCATAGGGGGATAGCTAAAGCTAGGTTTATAGAGAGTTGGGTAGTTGGGGTGAATGTGTAGGGTAGTAGGCCTAGTAGGTTAGTAAGTAGGAGAAAGATTATTAGGGATGTTAGAATTAGGGCTCATTTATGTCCTTTTTTGTTTAGGGGTATTATTAGTTGTTTTGTAATTAGGTTAATGAGTCATAGTTGTAGGGTCGATAAACGGCTAGTAATTCATCGGTTACTTTGAGATGGCAATAGGAGAGCTGGGAATGTCATTGCGATTAGGATTAGGGGAATGCCTAGTAGGGATGGGCTTGAGAATTGATCAAAAAAGCTTAGGTTCATGGTCAGGTTCAGGGGGTGCTAGCAGGGGTTGTATGCATTTTATTGGATGGGGGGTTTATAGAGATAAAGGATAGTAGTTTGGGTTGAATGATTATGGAGTAGGTGATTCATGAAGTTAGCATGATAAAAAATCATGGATTTGGGTTTAGTTGAGGCATATCATTAAGGAGGATTGGTAGTCCTCTTTCTCTAGCTTAAAAGGCTAGTGCTAATTCATAGCTTCTTAATGATTAAGATGATAGTAGGGAGGATCAGCTCTCGAAGTTAGCAAGGGGGGCAGATTCGACTACAATAGGTATGAAGCTGTGGTTTGCTCCGCAGATTTCTGAGCATTGGCCGTAAAAGACTCCAGGTCGAGTGGCGGTGAATGAGGTTTGGTTCAGTCGTCCTGGAATCGCGTCAGTTTTCACGCCTAGACTTGGGACGGCTCATGAGTGAAGTACGTCGTCAGCAGTAACAATGACTCGGACTAATGATTCCATTGGGACAATTACACGGTGGTCTACTTCTAGTAGTCGAAAATGTCCTAGTGGTAGGTCTGTGGTTGGTGTTATGTAAGAGTCAAATGTTAGGTCTTTGAAGTCGGTGTATTCGTAGGATCAGTATCATTGATGTCCGATAGCTTTCAGTGTTAGGTCTGGTTCATTGACTTCATCCATTATGTAGAGGATTTGTAGGGATGGTAGGGCGAGTATGATTAGGACGATTGCAGGAAGGATTGTTCATACGAGTTCGATTTCTTGTGCGTCGACTGTATTAGATGATAGTTTTTCAGTGAGTATTATGGTTAGCAGGTATAGTACTAGACTGCAGATGGCTAGAGCGGTTATTAGGGCGTGATCATGGAATTCTACTAGTTCTTCCATGATAGGGGATGAAGCGTCTTGAAAACCGAATTGTATGTGGTTGGCCATATTTATGTTGAGGTGTACTGGGGTTTCACCTGTTATTTAGCCTTGACAAGGCTATGTAATGATTTTACTAACACCTCTAATGAGAAAGAAGCATAGATGGTTATGCGGTTGGCTTGAAACCAACATGTGGAGGTTCGACTCCTTCCTTTCTTGGACTTGAACGAAGGCTGGCTCTTCAAATGTGTGGAATGGGGGTGGGCAGCCGTGGATTCATTCAACATTTGTGCTGACTAGTTCTGGTTGAAGGACTTTGCGTTTAGATGCGAATGCCTCTCAGATAATAAACATCAGCATAATCACGGCAGTTAGGGAGATTAGTGATCCTACTGAAGAGATAGTATTTCATAGTGTGTAAGCGTCTGGGTAGTCTGAGTAACGTCGTGGTATACCGGCTAGTCCTAGGAAGTGTTGGGGGAAGAAGGTAAGGTTTACTCCCACAAATATTACTCCGAAGTGGATTTTGGCTCACGTAGAGTGAAGAGTGTATCCAGTGAATAGGGGGAATCAGTGGGTAAAGCCTGCTAGGATTGCGAATACTGCACCCATGGATAGTACGTAGTGGAAGTGGGCTACTACATAGTAGGTGTCATGTAGGGCAATGTCCAGGGAAGAATTTGCTAGGACGATTCCTGTTAGTCCACCGATGGTAAAGAGGAAGATGAAGCCTAGGGCTCATAGCATTGGTGGGTCTCATTTAATTGTTCCTCCATGCAGTGTCGCTAGTCAGCTAAATACTTTAATTCCAGTTGGAATGGCGATGATCATGGTGGCTGATGTAAAGTATGCTCGAGTGTCTACGTCTATTCCGACTGTAAACATGTGGTGTGCTCAAACAATAAAGCCTAGGAATCCGATGGATAGTATCGCTCATACTATTCCTATGTAGCCGAATGGTTCTTTTTTACCCGCGTAGTATGCTACGACGTGGGAGATAATACCAAATCCTGGTAGAATTAGGATGTAAACTTCTGGGTGTCCGAAGAATCAGAATAGGTGTTGATATAGAATTGGGTCTCCTCCTCCTGCTGGGTCGAAGAATGTGGTGTTGAGGTTGCGATCTGTTAGGAGCATAGTGATTCCTGCGGCAAGGACAGGAAGGGATAGGAGGAGGAGCACTGCGGTGATTAGAACTGATCATACGAATAGAGGAGTTTGGTATTGTGATAGAGCTGGAGGTTTTATGTTAATTGCGGTAGTGATGAAGTTAATTGCCCCTAGGATGGATGAAATACCTGCCAGATGTAGTGAGAAAATAGCCAGGTCGACTGATGCTCCAGCATGGGCTAGGTTACCGGCTAGTGGGGGGTAAACAGTTCATCCTGTTCCTGCTCCTGCTTCTACTGTGGAAGAGGCTAGAAGAAGGAGGAATGAGGGAGGGAGAAGTCAAAAGCTTATGTTGTTTATTCGTGGGAATGCTATGTCCGGGGCACCAATTATTAGAGGGACTAGTCAGTTTCCGAATCCCCCGATTATGATTGGCATTACTATGAAGAAAATCATGACGAAGGCATGGGCTGTAACAATGACATTATAGATTTGGTCGTCTCCTAGAAGAGCGCCAGGCTGGCCTAGTTCTGCTCGGATTAGGAGACTTAGGGCGGTACCTACTATTCCGGCTCATGCTCCGAAGATTAGGTACAGGGTGCCAATGTCTTTGTGGTTGGTTGAGAATAGTCATCGGTTAATGAAAGTCACAGGTAAGATGGCTGAGTGTATAAGCGTTAGGCTGTAGTCCTTTTTACAGAGGTTTGATTCCTCTTCTTATCGGCTCTGTAGTGAAGTTCATGGTGAGTTGCAAGCTCATTGATGTGCACTAGCTGTGCACCGGGGCCTGTTAGGCAGAAGCCTGTTGGTTTGGGGCATATAGCTGTTAACTATAGTTTTATGGGATCGAAGCCCATCTGCCTAGGAGATGCAAGATCCTAGCTTAATTAAAGCATTTGAGTTGCATTCAGATGATGCAGGGTAATGTCCTGCGGGTCTTAGCAGAAACTAAGAGGGTCTAACTCTTGTTTAAGGCTTTGAAGGCCTTCGGTTTAGGTGAACCTAAGTTTCTTTTAGACGATGGTGGTGAGTATGGGGGAAATTGGTAGGAGTATAATAGATAGAGTAGTAAGAATGGCGATTGAGGAGTTAATTGGTTTGTTGACACGTCATTGTTTTATGTGGTTTGTCGTGTGGGGTGGGAGTGTGATTGTTGCGCAGTACGCGAGGCGGAGGTAGAAGAAAAGTCCAAGCAGGGATAGGAGCGAGATGATCATTGCTGCAGGGGCTATATTTTGTTTGGTCAGTTCTTGGATGATGAGTCATTTTGGGAGGAAGCCGGTCAGAGGGGGGAGGCCGGCTAGCGATAGAAGGGTTAGTAGGAGGATTGTGCTAAGTGAAGGTGCTTTTGTTCATGCAGTTATTAATGTTGATAGGTTTAGGACTTTTATTGAATTTAGAGTTAGGAATACAGCAGCGGTTATTATAGCGTATAGGTAGAAGTTGAGTAGGGTGAGTTTAGGGTGGTAGACTAGAATAATGGCTATTCAGCCTAGGTGAGCAATGGAGGAGAAGGCTATGATTTTTCGGGTCTGCGTCTGATTGAGCCCCATTCATCCTCCTAGGGCTACGGAAAGAAGGGCTATAGTAGTTAGTAGTGTGGGGTTAAGTGATTGGGAGGTTATAAAGAGTAGAGTGATTGGTGGGAATTTTATGACTGTGGATAGGAGAAGGCCAGTAATGAGGGGGGAGCCTTGTAGTACTTCTGGGAATCAGAAGTGGAAGGGCACTAGTCCTAGTTTCATTGAAATGGCTGCAGTTAGGATTAAGGAAGAGGTTGGGTGGGTTATTTGAGTGATATCTCACTGTCCAGTATATCATGCGTTGGTTATGCTGGAGAATAGTACTAGGGTTGAAGCAGTTGCTTGGACTAGGAAGTATTTAGTTGCTGCTTCTACGGCTCGGGGATGATGGGATTTTGAGATTAAGGGTAGGATAGCGAGTGTGTTAATTTCAAGGCCGGTTCAGGCTATGACTCAGTGGTTACTTGAGATTGTGATGGTTGTTCCTAAGATTAGGCTAGTAATGAAGATTAGCTTTGCTTGGGGGTTCATTAGTAGGGGAAGGGGTTAAACCATCATTTTCGGGGTATGGGCCCGATAGCTTAATTAGCTGACCCTACTAGAAAATAATATAAAGGGAGTATGAAGGGTTTTGATCCCTTCTGTGTAGGTTCGATTCCTGCTTTTCTAAGGCCTAGGAAATGAGAGGGCTGGTGTACCTCTATGTTCACTTTATCATAGTGACCCTTTTGACATTCAGGCACATTTCCTGGGGTTTCTTAGGTAGGGGGGTAGACCTGCGTAGGAAATTGGCATGCTAATGTGCCATAGGCATAGAGCAAGTGTTAGGGGAAGAAAGTTTTTTCATAATAGGTGTATTAGTTGGTCATATCGAAATCGTGGGTAGGAAGCACGGATTCATAGGAATCCTGCAGATAGCAGTAGAACTTTTGTTGCTAGGATGATGGGGAAGAGCTCCTGAGGGGGGTTGAATAGGCTTGGGTTAAAGAATAGGATGACGGTCAGTGTGTTTATAAGTATGATGTTTGCGTATTCTGCTAGGAAGAATAGGGCAAATGGTCCTGCTGCATATTCTACGTTAAACCCTGAGACTAGTTCTGATTCTCCTTCTGTGAGGTCAAATGGGGCGCGATTTGTTTCGGCTAATGTGGATACGTATCACATTATAGCAAGGGGTCAGCAGGAGAAAATCAGATATAGAGGTTCTTGGGTAGTTGCTAGGGTACTTAGAGTGTAGTTTCCGCTAAGGAGAATAATGGATAGTAGGATAATTGCTAGAGTTACTTCGTAGGAGATTGTTTGAGCTACTGCTCGTAACGCTCCAATTAGGGCATATTTTGAGTTAGAAGCTCAGCCAGATCATAAGATGGAGTATACTGCTAGGCTTGACATAGTCAGTATGAATAGTAGTCCGAGGTTGAGGTCTGCTAGGGGAAATGGTATTGGGAGGGGGGTTCAGATGGAGATTGCTAGCAGGAGGGCTAGTATTGGAGTAATGGTGAATAGGATTGGAGAGGATGTTGATGGGCGGATGGGTTCCTTGATGAATAGTTTTACTCCATCTGCTACGGGTTGAAGGAGCCCAAATGGGCCTACAATATTAGGTCCTTTTCGACCTTGTATGTAACTTAGGATTTTTCGCTCTACTAGGGTTAAGAAGGCTACGGCAATTAGGATGGGGACAGCATAAGAGAGGGCTATAATGAGGTTTACTAATATGGGGTGGTTGGCCATTTATATTTAAGCTAGGGAGAGGATTTGAACCTCTGATTTAAAGGACTTAAGCCTTTTGCATTTTCCGAGCTCTGCCACGCTAGCTGGTGTCCTTTTCTAGGACGTGGTAATGGTGTGATAGCCTTTCGTAATTTAGTTGAATTCATTACTTAAGGCGAAGGCTTGCTTGAAGTATTGGCCTCACTTTTCCTGTCCTTTCGTACTGGGAAGAGTTCGTCATAGATAGAAACCGACCTGGATTGCTCCGGTCTGAACTCAGATCACGTAGGACTATTAATCGTTGAACAAACGAACCCTTAGTAGCGGCTGCACCACTAGGATGTCCTGATCCAACATCGAGGTCGTAAACCTCCCCGTCGATACGGACTCTCGGGGGAGATTGCGCTGTTATCCCTGGGGTAACTTGGTCCATTGATCAATTGTATTGGGTCTGGGTGCTATTAGCACGTTGAGTGGTCGCTCTCAGTCTAGAGTTTTGGTCTAATTTTTGGAGGATCTGTTTTTCTCCAAGGTCGCCCCAACCGAAAAATGCAGGCCAGTAGCTTATAAAGCGTGAACCCAGTGGGTGTGTGTTGTGGGGTGGCTGCTGATTTTTAAGCTCCACAGGGTCTTCTCGTCTTATGTTGTTATCCCTGCTTTTGCACAGGGAGATCAATTTCACCGATTGCCTGTAAGAGACAGTTAAGACCTCGTTTAGCCATTCATACAGGTCTCGATTTATGAGACAATTGATTGCGCTACCTTTGCACGGTTAGGATACCGCGGCCGTTAAACACGAAGTCACAGGGCAGGCATCACCTTCAATACTTGTTTGTTGTTTGCTGAAGGCTATGTTTTTGGTAAACAGTCGGGCCTTGATGTGTTTGCCTAGTTCCTTTTACAGGTTTTAATCTTTCTTAATGGACGCTCCTCTGTCGGGTTAACAATATACTTGATACTCTGCTTGTTTGATTTGTCGTATCTTGGTGATTTGTTAATAATGTACGGATGTAAGCTTGCGTCGTAGAGGGAGGACCCTGGTTACTCATTCTAGCATTAATTCTCCTATTTAAATATAGGTTAGCCTGTTAATGATGAGGGAGTCATGTAGTTTATATATTTTTTAGGTAGAGAGCTTTAACGCACTCTTTGTTGATGGCTGCTTGAGGGCCCACAGTAGATCTTTCTAAAGATTATTTATCCGCTCGTAGAGATTGTATTCTTTTTTAAAGGAGCTGTACCCCCTTTAAATTGCCCTTAATTCGCTTCATTAGGGTTCTGTTGGTTTCCTTGGAGAAGAATTAAGAGTGAACTAAGATTCGTTTCACAGGCAACCAGCTATCACCCAGCTCGATTGGCGTTTCACCTCTACTAGTAAGTCATCCCACTCTTTTGCAACAGAGACGGGTTCGCTCAATAATAGCTGCTCACAAGTAGCTCGCTTGGGTTTCGGGATGGCAAACTTAAATTCATTTTGCTTGGTTTTTCTTGCTAGACCATGATGCAAAAGGTACAAGGGTTGATCTTTGCTGTTTTTAGCTTAGTTTTTTCACTATTATTTCATCTTTCCCTTACGGTACGTAATCTCTATCGCGCCAATGGGTGTCTTTTCTATCGCCTATACTAAGACTAGTAAATGCTTTAGTTTGGTGTATGGAGTAGCTTTGTTATTCCAGGTCAATGTATGTTGGGCTAGAATTTGGCATCAAGACGATCTGTTGTTAGCAGGTATCTCTCAGGTGTAAGCTGAGTGCTTTTGTTTAAGCTACGTCTTGGTTGTCTAAGTACACCTTCCGGTACACTTACCTTGTTACGACTTGCCTCCTCTTTAGCTGAGTAGCGTATTAATGTATTAAGGGGTTTGGTCGCTTGTGAGGAGGGTGACGGGCGGTATGTACGTGTCCCAGAGCCGGCTTAAAGAGGGCTCGATTGTCTCTCTTTACTGCTAAATCCGCCTTCTAGAGGCCGTTTCAGACCTCTTTGCCGTAATGTTCTAATCTAGAAAATGTAGCCCATTGCTTCCATTCCATAGGCTATACCTTGACCTGTCTTACTAGTGGGTAGGGACTATTGCGCTCACTGTTGAACCATCAGGGGGGGTGGGCTGGCGACGGCGGTATGTAGGCTGATCGGGCGAGGAATGGTCAGGTAATATCGTGGATCATCGATTACAGAACAGGCTCCTCTAGGTGGGTTTGGGACACCGCCAAGTCCTTAGAGTTTTAAGCGTTTGTGCTCGTAGTTCTCGGGCGGACACTCAGGTAGCATAGAGTGTCAAGATTTAGGGCCAGGCATAGTGGGGTATCTAATCCCAGTTTGGGCCCTGGCTTTCGTGGATTTCAATTAATCGTCAGCCTAAGATCTTCTTTGGTAGTTGGCCTTATGAGCATCTTGGGCTTGCTACAGCTCAGTTGCTTTTTAATCTTAGTTACTTAGATAGCATGTTACCACCCTTTACGCCGTTATAATGTTAATTTGGGTCTCCTGTATGACCGCGGTGGCTGGCACAGGATTTACCGACCCTTAGAATTGCTATGACTAAGTCAAGTTTACACTCATTGCTTAATGTTAACTACTGCTGAGTACCCGTGGGGGTGTGGCAAGTGCAAGGCGTCTTGGGCTACAATTGTGTGTGCCTGATGCCCGCTCCTATCGACTTGGTTAAAGGGTGCCTAGGGCATTTACACTGGAACGCGGATACTTGCATGTATATGTCTAGCAAAAACCAACAGTAAGGTTAGGACTAAGTCTTTTGTCCATGGGTGTTTGTGGCAGCCGTCTTGACATCTTCAGTGTCATGCTTTGTTGTAAGCTACATGGAC